CATACAATAACTGCCCTAACTCTACCGTATCTTTTATTAAATTTCTTTGACAAAAATGACAAATACTACTATTTGGATTCTGGATACAAGTTGGATTACAGATACAAGAATCAAAATTCAATACGCAATTTTAGTATTTACAAAGTATTCTTTAACAATCTTCTTTTTCAGTTATTAAACCCCCTTCTTTTTCCAAGTTCAATCTTAATAAGATTAGTGAACATTTATCTCTTTCGATGCAACAATAAATTGTTATTCTTAACAAGTAGTTTTGTTGGTTGGTTAATTGGTCACATCTTTTTGATGAAATGGATTGGATTGATATTAGTCTGGTTACAGCAAAATAATTCGATCAAATCGAAGGTGAAGGTAACTATTCGATTTGATAAGTACATTATGTTAAAATTTCGAAATTATGTGGGTCAAATATTTGTTGTTTTTTCATTTATTACCCTTTTACACTATTTAGGCAGAATACCGCTTCCTCATTTTTTTACTGATGAAATGTTAGAAATTGAAGAAAACAATGAAATTGGAGAAATGGATGTTGAAGGAGATTCGGAAACGGACGAAACTAAACAAGAACATAAAAGATTCATCGAAGAAGATCTTTCTTCTTATTTCTTTTCGCCAAACGATAAGACTTTGGACAAAATCGAGGAAGAGGAAGAGAAGGACGAGGAAGAGAAGGATCTCTTCGGATTTCAAAAACCTCTTGTAACTATTCTTTTCGATTTTCAACGATGGAATCGTCCATTGCGATATATAAAAAATGATCACTTTGAAAATGTCGTAAGAAATGAAAATTCACAATTTTTTTTTCATATATGTCAAAGTGATGGAAAAGAAAGAATATCTTTCACGTATCCACCCGATTTATCTACTTTTCTTAAAATCATGGAAAAAAAAATGGATCTCTTCACAAGAGATAAAATCTCCTATAATGAATTGTCTAATTATTGGAGCTCTACTAATAAAGAAAAAAGAAAGAAACTAAGCAATGAATTTTTTAAAAGGGCAAAAGTTCTAGATAAGGAATTTATTCCTCTGGATGTATTCGAAAACCGAATTAGATTGTGTAAGGATGAGACGAAAACAAAATATATAAGTCAAATATATGATCCTTTCTTGAATGGACGCTTTCGTGGACAAATCCAAACAAGCTTTTCACCATCAATTCAAAATGAAACTTACACAACAAATTCCATTTTGATAAATAAGATTCATGGTCTCCTTCTTGCTATAAATAGTCATTATCCAGAATTTGAACAGAAAATAGATCCATTTGATAGAAAATCATTATTAACTGAAATAGGTTTTTTTTTTAACTTTATCAGTAAATTTTCGGAAAAATCAGTATCAAGTTTGAATTTTGACGGACTTTATTTATTTCCAGAACATGAACAAGTAAAAATCTATTCCGAAGAAAAAAATAGAAAAAAAAAATTCTTATTCGACTCAATTAGAACTGATCTGAACGATGAAACAATTTTTAATAGAAAAAAATGTATTGGAATAAACGAAATCAGTAAAAAAGTTCCTCGATGGTCATACAACTTAATCGACGACTTGGAGCAACTGACGGAAGGACTAGGAAAGGAAGCTCAGATTCGTTGCCGAAAAGCCGACCGTATAGTGATTTTTAATAGTAAAACAGAGAATTACAATGAAGATTTGAATACTATGAGTATATATAATACTGATGACAATGAGGATAGTCATACTAGTAATATTGATGATACGATTGAACCAAATCAAGAATTGTCTTTACTAAATTATTCACGCGAACCCGATTTTAACCGAGAATTAATCAGAGGATCTATGCGCGCTCAAAGGCGTAAAACAGTGACTTGGAAACTCTTTCAAAGAAATGCCCATTCCCCCCTTTTTTTGGACAAAATCAAAAAATCCTCGTTCTTTTTTGGTGATCTTTTCGATGATATATCCCAATATTTGAAAGAATATTTCAGGAAAAAAGGTACAGACAATTCAGAATTTTTGGCTTTTGAGAAAAGGATAGAAGAGGATCAAAAAGAGGAAAAAAAAGACAACGACGAAAAAAGACTTACAGAAATAGAAGAAGCCTGGGAGAGCATTCTATATGGTCTAATAATTAGAAGCTTTGTAATAATAATCCAATCATTTCTTAGAAAATATATTCTATTACCTTCATTGATAATAACTAAAAATATCATTCGTATACTATTATTTCAAAATCCCGAATGGTCAGAAGATTTTAGGGATTGGAAAAAAGAAGTGCATATTAAATGCACCTATCAGGGCATTCCTGTATCCAACAAAGAATTTCCAAACGACTGGTTAACAGAGGGTCTTCAGATAAGGATCTTATCTCCTTTTGTTCTGAAACCTTGGCACAAATCTAAGGTACGATCTACTGAAAAAAAAAAAAGATCTACTGAAAAAAAAAACGTGAAAAAAAAAAACTTCTGGTTTTTAACAGCTTGTGGAACACAAGTCGAATCATACCTTGATAATTATTTCCCAAATCCATTTTCATTTTTGGGTCCCATTTTTAAAAAAATTAAAAAACAATTGAACAAAGATTTGAAAAATCGTTTTTTTCTAGTTCTAAAAGTTTTAAATGAAAGCAAAAAATGGTTTCTAACTATCTTAAAAGAAATAGGAAAATGGAACATCAAAAGTATTCTATTTAGATTCAAAAAAATAGATGAATTGAGTGAAAGCAAAAAAAATTCAACAATCAGTAAGAATAATCCAATGATTTACGAATCACCCGTTCTAATTCAATCTATTAATTGGACAAATTGTTCATTGACAGAAAAAAAGATAAAAGATCTTAATGTTAAAACAAAGACAATCACAAAACAAATAGAAAAAATGACACAAGAAGAAAAGGGGGAGGTTATAACTTCAGAGAAAGATTTGAATTCGAACAAAACAACTTATGATGCTAAAAGATTAGAATTACAAAAAAATATTTTCCAAATATTACAAAGAAGAAATGTTCGATTAACCCGTAAATCGTATTCTTTTTTCAAATTTTTCATGGAAAGGGTATACATAGATATCCTTTTATGTATCATTAGTATTCCTAGGATCAATGGAGAACTTTTTCTTGAATCAACAAAAAAAATTGTAAATAAATCTACAAAGAATGACAATAAAAAAACAAATGCAGAAAGAATTGATAAAACAAATCAAAGTATAATTCCATTTATCTCGATTATACACAAATCTTGTAATATTACGAATACGAATTCACAGAATTCTTGTGACGTATCTTCTTTGTCACAAGCATATGTGTTTTTTAAATTATCACAAATCCAAGTTATTAACGTATATAAGTATAAGTTAAGATCTATTTTTGAATCTCATGGAAGATCTTTTTTTCTTAAGAATGAAATAAAGGATTATTTTTTTAGAATACAAGGAATATTTAATTCAAAATTAAGACATAAGAACGTTTCCGATTCTGTAATGAATCAATGGACAAATTGGTTAAAGGTTCATTATCAATATGATTTACCTGAGAGCAGATGGTCGAGATTAGTACCACAAAACTGGAGAAATAGAATCAATGAACATCGTGTGGCTCAAAATAAAGATTTAATCGAATATGATTCAGAATATGATTCATATGAAAATGAAAAAACACGATTAATTCTTTACAAAAAACAACAAGTGGACTTATTAAAATTAAATAAAAAAATAAAAAAACAATATGGATATGATCTTTTGGCATATAAATATATTAATTATGCAGATAAGCAAAAATCAGATATTTATGGATATAGATCACCATTCCAAGCAAACAAAAACCAAGCAATTTCTTATAATGACAACACACGTAAAAAAGAATTTTTGGATATAACGGGTGATATCTCTATCCAAAATTATATAGCGGAAGATGTTATTATAGATATGGAAAAAGATTTGGATAGAAAGTATTTTGATTGGATGGTAATGGATGTAGAAAGACGAAATCATTCCATATCGAAATCGAATCCGAAATTGGGGTTCTTTTTGAAATTATGTAAATTTTATCATGCATATAAGAAGAATCCTTGGATCCTACCAACCAAATTACTTTTTTTCGATTTTTATGGAAAAGATGTTAGTGAAACTAAAAACATCACTAGAAAGAAAAAAAGAATAGATTTTGATGAATTCTATTTAGACACTCAAAATGGAGCACAAAAATCTATAGAAGAATATGAGAATCTAAAATCATCTCTCTCAAACCAAGATTATGAAAGATCAGACAGGGAAAATGGTGATAATAGTATAGATGAAAATCTATACAGGAACGATCTAAAGGGAGAACGGGATTTCTTACTAGAAAAGTATTTAGGTTTTCATTTGAACTATCATACTTCCCTACAAGAAAGAATAATGAATAATATCAAATTTTATTGTCTCCTGATTAGATTGAAAAATATAAAAAAATTTTTTATAATCTCTATTCAAAGGGGAGATCTAAGTCTAGATACTATGGCGATTCAGAATCATACGGATTTCACTCTTACAGGATTTAAGGACAATACCGAATTGGTGGAAAAACAATTCTTTTTTATTGAACCTGTTCGCCTGTCTAGAAAAAACTATGAACAATTTTTTATGTATCAAACCACAAGCCTATCTTTGATTCATAAGAAAAAGCGCCAAATGTTTCAAAGAAACCCAGAAAAAGGGGGTGTTGATAAAAATCATTATGATTTGCTTGTTCCGGAAAATATTTTGTCCACTAGACGCCGTAGAGAATTGAGAATTCTAATTTGTTTCAATCCTAGAAATACTAACACAATAAATTACAATGAGAATAAAATAAATAATTGCTGTCAAGTTTTGGCTAAAAATAAAGATCTTGATAGAGAAACAAAAAAACTAATGAATTTAAAATTCTTTCTTTGGCCAAATTATCGATTAGAAGATTTAGCTTGTATAAATCGCTATTGGTTTGATACCCATAATGGAAGCCGTTTCAGTATATTAAGGATACTAATGTATCCGCGATTGAAAATTTGATTGATAATCCTCTCATTTATCTTCTATTTATCGTTATCGTAATATTTCTCGTAACATATCTGATATGCGAAGATATATATATAAATTAAAATATTTAAAAATTTTTAATTTATATATATATCTAAATTAAAATAAATGCGCACACGCATTGTGGTATTGATACTAATTCAATGATGTATCCATTAGATAGAAAAAGGAATCAAAAAAATTGTCTTATTTTTTTTGAAGTATACAATAGAATTTTTTATTTTGTGAATCCATAAATATAGTATTTTTCTATCTATTTGAATTGGATTGCTTAATAATAACAAATTTGAAAAAAAAAGAAATTCAGAATTGTTAAGCAGAATTGTTAAGTAAATTAAGATAATCTTATATACAAAATTCAAAATGAGTGTCATTACTATTACTGATCAATAAAAGTATCTATCAAAAAGGAGGGGAGAGGAAAGCTTTCATTTTATTTTATGATAAAAAATTCGTTTATACCTGTTATTTCACAAAAAAAAAAAGAAGAAGAAAACCCCGGATCAGTTGAATTTCAAGTGGTCAATTTCACTAATAAGATACGAAGACTTACTTCACATTTTGAATTACACCGAAAAGACTATTTATCTCAAAGAGGCTTACGTAAAATTCTGGGAAAACGGCAACGACTACTGTCTTATTTGGCAAAGAAAGATAGAATACGTTATAAAAAATTAATAAATCAGTTGGGTATTAGGGAGTCACAAATTCGTTAATTTCAAGAGTCATTTTCAATTATTCGATTTCTTAGATCCTGAATTTTGATGAACTTTTTTTTAACGATTCATGGAAGAATGAATCGAGGAAAAACCTATGAATGTCCCAGCTACAAGAAAAGACCTCATGATAGTCAATATGGGACCTCACCACCCATCAATGCATGGTGTTCTTCGACTTATTGTTACTCTGGATGGTGAAGATGTTATTGATTGTGAACCAATATTGGGTTATTTACACAGAGGGATGGAAAAAATTGCGGAAAACCGAACAATTATACAATATCTGCCTTATGTAACACGTTGGGATTATTTAGCTACTATGTTCACGGAAGCAATAACCGTAAACGGACCGGAACAATTGGGAAATATTCAAGTCCCTAAAAGAGCCAGCTATATCCGAGTAATTATGTTGGAGTTAAGTCGTATAGCTTCTCATCTACTATGGCTGGGACCTTTTATGGCAGATATTGGTGCACAAACCCCTTTTTTCTATATTTTTAGAGAAAGAGAATTAATATATGATCTATTTGAAGCTGCGACAGGTATGAGAATGATGCATAATTTTTTTCGTATCGGAGGGGTAGCGGCTGATCTACCTTATGGTTGGATAGATAAATGTTTTGATTTCTGCAATTATTTTTTAACAAGGGTTGTTGAATATCAAAACCTTATTACGCGAAATCCTATTTTTTTAGAACGGGTTGAGGGAGTAGGTGTTGTTGGTAGAGAGGAAGTAATAAATTGGGGTTTATCAGGACCGATGCTTCGGGCTTCCGGAATACAATGGGATCTACGTAAAGTTGATAATTATGAGTGTTACGAGGAATTTGATTGGGAAGTTCAATGGCAAAAAGAAGGAGATTCATTAGCTCGTTATTTAGTTCGAATTGGTGAAATGACGGAATCCATAAAAATTATTCAACAGGCTTTGGAAGGAATTCCTGGCGGGCCATATGAAAATTTAGAAATCCGCTGCTTTGATAGAGAAAAGGAGCCCAAATGGAATGATTTTGAATATCGATTCATTGGTAAAAAATCGTCTCCGACTTTTGAATTGCCGAAACAAGAACTTTATGTAAGAGTTGAGGCCCCCAAGGGAGAATTAGGAATCTTTCTAATAGGAGATCAGAATGGTTTTCCTTGGAGATGGAAAATCCGTCCTCCCGGTTTTATCAATTTGCAAATTCTTCCTCAATTAGTTAAAAGAATGAAATTGGCTGATATTATGACAATACTAGGTAGCATAGATATCATTATGGGAGAAATTGATCGTTGAAATGATAATTGATACAACGGAAGTCCAAGATATCAATTCTTTTTCCGGATTGGAATCTTTAAAAGAGGTCTATGGAATTCTATGGGTACTTGTACCTATTTTGATTCTTGTATTGGGAATCACAATAAGTGTACTAGCAATTGTATGGTTAGAAAGAGAAATATCTGCAGGGATACAACAGCGTATTGGACCTGAATACGCCGGTCCTTTTGGAGTTCTTCAAGCTCTAGCAGACGGAACAAAACTACTTTTCAAAGAGAATCTTATTCCATCTAGGGGAGATATTCGTTTATTCAGTATCGGACCATCCATATCAGTCATATCAATTCTACTAAGCTATTCAGTAATTCCTTTTGGTTATAACTTTGTTTTATCTGATTTCAATATAGGTGTTTTTTTATGGATTGCTATTTCGAGTATTGCTCCCATTGGACTTCTTATGTCAGGATATGGGTCAAATAATAAATATTCCTTTTTGGGTGGTCTACGAGCTGCTGCTCAATCGATTAGTTATGAAATACCATTAACTCTATGTGTCTTATCAATATCTCTACGTGCGATTCGTTGAAACAGAAAAAGCTATTCAATTAATTCGATTCCTCTCTTTATAGTACTATATAAGAAAAGAGTCGAATTAATTGAATAGATACTTTCATTATCTGAATTTTCTTTTTCACAATTCGGATTGAAGAACTAAATCTGATAGTTATATGAGTGAAATAAAACAGCTTCTATTGAATATAATTTCAGAATACTATATTACTTATAGTTAATAGATAGTATGATGATCTTAAATGGCAGTAAAAATATTGAGTCTCATTTTCTATGTATAAGAATGAAGTGAAATAAAATTATAAACAGAAGAGGCCATTTAACCCAAGATTGGATAATTAGTCATCCTGTTTTGAAGCGGGCTCCAAAGACCAACCTTATTGAATTTTAGTTACCATTTGTATAAATTATCATAGATGTATTAACATAAATAAGGGGGTTAATAAAAAAAGGAGTGGATGGTTAGAAACACCAAGATACACAAAGGATTAGTAACGCAGATTTTGTAAATCATCCTAAAGAGAATTTACGCATAATAGAAAAAGAATACTAATTGGGGCTTTAAGTTGGTAGAAAAAATCAAGCAGTACTCCCCACAACTCCGATCCAGAGTATGCTTCCATCCACTGATTAAATAAATTACTATCAGGAACGAAAAAATCCTTTTCAATTTTTTAAGTCCCCTTTTCATAGCACAAAAAAGAAGAATAGGAACGAAAAAAACACAAGAAATCAATATCCATATTCATGGAGATAAAATTCATGTCATAATTAAGAAACTAATGTGTAATTCTTTTTCGTAATTGAAAATGATGAGGGTTATTGATAATTTGAAAAGAGTATTTTATTGAAGAATTCAGTTATTACTCAACAAATTCAAATTTTGATTTTTAAGGGATGAGATCAATTCAGAAGTACCTTTTGTATCTTTTATTAAAATGGATTTCTCTTTCTTATTTAATTATTTATTAGAACAGACAGAATTGAATTGGTCTAATTCAGAACCGTCCGATAGATTTGAATCTTATCTATCTTAGGGATATATCAAGAGATAAAAAATCGGCCCGGTCCTTAGATTTACTTAAGGCTTTCCAGGAGCCGTATGAGGTGAAAATCTCATGTACGGTTCTGTAATAGAGATGGGAACAGTAATGTTATCACCGACTAGGATTATCTAACAGTTTAAGTACAGTTGATATAGTTGATGCGCAATCAAAATATGGTTTTTGGGGATGGAATTTGTGGCGTCAACCTATGGGTTTCATCGTTTTTCTAATTTCTTCGCTAGCGGAATGTGAAAGATTACCTTTTGATTTACCAGAAGCGGAAGAAGAATTAGTAGCGGGTTATCAAACAGAATATTCGGGTATCAAATTTGGTTTATTTTATGTTGCTTCCTATTTAAACCTATTAATTTCTTCATTATTTGTAACAGTTCTTTACTTGGGCGGTTCAAATATCTCTATTCCGTACATATTCGTTTCTGAGTTTTTTGAAATAAATAAAACATATGGAGTTTTTGGAACTACAATTGATCTGTTTATTACATTAGCTAAAACTTATTTTTTCTTATTCCTTTCTATTATAACAAGATGGGCTTTGCCTAGGCTAAGAATGGATCAATTATTAAATCTTGGATGGAAATTTCTTTTACCCATTTCTCTCGGTAATCTATTATTAACAACTTCGTCTCAATTGTTTTCACTATAAAAGATTGATCTTCTATAATTCATTACTTGTCTCAAATAAGAGAAAGAAATAAAACAAAAATATTCATAGATATTTACGATATGTTCCTTATGGTAACTGGGTTCATGAATTATGGTCAACAAACAGTCCGAGCTGCAAGGTACATTGGTCAAAGTTTCATGATTATCTTATCTCACGCAAATCGTTTACCTGTAACTATTCAATATCCTTATGAAAAATTAATTACATCGGAACGTTTCCGCGGTCGAATACATTTTGAATTTGATAAATGTATTGCTTGTGAAGTATGTGTTCGTGTATGTCCTATAGATTTACCCGTTGTTGATTGGAAACTGGAAACTGATATTCGAAAGAAACGATTGCTTAATTACAGTATTGATTTCGGAATCTGTATTTTTTGTGGTAACTGTATTGAGTATTGTCCAACAAATTGTTTATCAATGACTGAAGAATATGAACTTTCGACTTATGATCGTCACGAATTGAATTATAATCAAATTGCTTTGGGCCGTTTACCAATGTCAGTAATTGATGATTATACAATTCGAACAATTCAAATAAATAATTCAAATAAATAAATAAGATTTTTTATAATTAAATACTATATTTATCTATTCTAGAATATATATATATAATAGAATAATATATAATATAAATAAGATTTTGATAATTTTACTAAAAAAAAATTTTTAAAATATTATAAAAAAAGAAATAAATATTAATTATAAATTATATTATATATCAGATTAGAAATAGTCTACATTATATTTTAGATTATAGAAATATATTCTAGAATAGATAAATATAGTATCCAAATCTTAAATATTAAATAGTTATATATGTTATATGTTATATATATATACTTTTATACTTTAGTTTTAGTATAGTTTCAAACTACTCTTTCATATAAAGACTGGAATGACGTTGATTATATAACTGTACTTATATCAATTCAAACTCCTTAGAATTTTTTTTCAATGCAAAGAGAAATTTAAGTATATAAAAATTTTTTTCCTGGTCATATCAATAAGGTCATGAAATTTCCATTTCTTTGTCTTTGTTTTACATATAATGGATTTGCCTGAAACGCTACATGATTTTCTTTTAGTCTTTCTGGGATCGGGTCTTGTATTAGGAAGTCTAGGAGTAGTATTACTTCCCAACCCAATCTTTTCTGCTTTTTCGTTGGGACTGGTTCTTGTTTGTATATCTTTATTATATATTTTATCAAACTCCCATTTTGTAGCTGCCTCACAGCTACTTATTTACGTGGGAGCTATTAACATTTTAATCATATTTGCTGTGATGTTCATGAATAGCTCAGAATATTACCAAGATTTTCATCTTTGGACCGTTGGGGATGGAATTACTTTGATGGTTTGTACAAGTATTTTTGTTTCACTAATAACTACTATTCCAGATACATCATGGTACGGAATTATTTGGACTACAAGACCAAATCAGATTATTGAGCAAGATTTGATAAGTACTAGTCAACAAATTGGAATTCATTTATCAACAGATTTTTTTCTTCCATTTGAACTCATTTCAATAATTCTTTTAGTTGCTTTGATAGGTGCAATTGTCGTAGCTCGCCAATAAGAAATCTTTCGCGAACTAGCAATATAAATCCAGATTCAATTTTCTCACATTTATTTCTGTCGAATTCTATGTGAAGTGAAATAGTTTTTATGTAGAAACCATTTTTTTTATTGCCGATCTATTCTTTTGTTTGTTATATTCTTTAGTCAATCGAATCTGTTGAATTGTTGTTCATATTGAAATGAATCAAAATTGATAAGGAGTTGGTCAATGATGCTCGAACATGTACTTGTTTTGAGTGCCTATTTATTTTCTATCGGTATCTATGGATTGATCACAAGCCGAAATATGGTTAGAGCCCTTATGTGTCTTGAACTTATACTGAATGCAGTTAATATAAATCTCGTAACTTTTTCTGATTTTTTTGATAATCGCCAATTAAAAGGAAATATTTTTTCAATTTTTGTTATCGCTATTGCAGCCGCTGAAGCAGCTATCGGACCGGCTATTGTTTCTTCAATTTCTCGTAACAGAAAATCAACCCGTATCAATCAATCGAATTTGTTGAATAAATAGCATTAATCATAATTAATCAAAAGTAGAATTTTGAATAGTGTAATATTTATCAATTCAAATTAGCATGTATGCTACACAACGTATGATCATGTTTGCGTTTGCGAAATCATAAGAATCAAAGTATCCTGGTCCTCTTCTCTTCGTTCTTCTAAATTTATCGAGACGTCTATTTTGATTAGCAAAATTCTGACAAATCATTGATTCATCTGGTGTATAAATATATGATTCATTTACGAGTTTACTAGATCGATAATTTTCATTTTTGATGTTCAAAAATTACTATAGATACAATGTCACATTCAGTAAAGATTTATGATACATGTATAGGATGTACTCAATGTGTCCGAGCCTGTCCCACAGATGTATTAGAAATGATACCTTGGGATGGATGTAAAGCTAAGCAAATAGCTTCTGCCCCAAGAACAGAGGACTGTGTTGGTTGTAAGAGGTGTGAGTCCGCCTGTCCGACAGATTTCTTAAGTGTTCGAGTTTATTTATGGCATGAAACAACTCGAAGTATGGGTCTAGGTTATTGATACGTTTCAAAAAACACCACACGAATACGTTTTTTTACTGGCAAAAACCCGTGCTCAAAAGAAAATAGAAAAGATTTTTTTCTATTTTCTTTTGAGCGCGGGCTTTTCTGGCCCAAGTGTATCTTATTTTTATCACGAATTATTTTCCTTGGTTAACAATAGTTGTAGTTTTGCCAATAGCCGGGGGTTCTTTAATCTTCTTATTTCCTCATAGGGGAAATAAGGTAATTAGGTGGTATAGCATTTGTATATGCTTAATCGATCTCCTTCTAACAACCTATGCATTTTGTTATCATTTCCAATTGGATGATCCACTAATCCAACTGACGGAGAATTATAAATGGATCAATTTTTTTGATTTTTACTGGAGATTTGGAATAGATGGACTCTCTATAGGACCTATTTTACTGACGGGATTTATCACCACTTTAGCCACGTTAGCGGCTCAGCCGGTTACTCGAGAATACCAATTATTCTATTTCCTGATGTTAGCAATGTATAGCGGTCAAATAGGACCATTTTCTTCTCGAGACATTTTACTTTTTTTCATCATGTGGGAATTGGAATTAATTCCCGTTTATCTACTTTTATCCATGTGGGGGGGAAAGAAACGTTTGTATTCAGCTACAAAGTTTATTTTGTACACTGCGGGAAGTTCTGTTTTTTTATTAATGGGAATTCTGGGTGTCGGTTTATATGGTTCGAATGAACCAACATTAAATTTCGAAACATTAACTAATCAATCGTATCCCGTGGCGCTAGAAATAATATTCTATATGGGATTTCTTATTGCTTTTGCTGTCAAATCGCCGATTATACCCTTACATACATGGTTACCAGATACCCACGGAGAGGCACATTACAGCACTTGTATGCTTTTAGCCGGAATCTTATTAAAAATGGGAGCGTATGGGTTGGTTCGAATTAATATGGAATTATTTTCCCACGCTCATTCCATATTTTGTCCCTGGTTAATGATATTAGGTTCTATTCAAATAATCTATGCCGCTTCAACATCTTTTGGTCAACGTAATTTAAAAAAAAGAATAGCTTATTCCTCGGTATCTCATATGGGTTTCCTTATTATAGGAATTGGTTCTATAAGTGATACTGGGCTCAACGGGGCCATTTTACAAATAATATCTCATGGATTTATTGGCGCTGCGCTTTTTTTCTTGGCAGGAACTAGTTATGATAGACTACGTCTTCTTTATCTTGACGAAATGGGCGGAATGGCTATACCAATGCCAAAAATATTCACGATTTTTACTATCTTATCGATGGCTTCTCTTGCATTGCCGGGCATGAGCGGTTTTGTTGCAGAATTGATAGTTTTTTTGGGAATAATTACTAGTCAAAAATATCTTTTAATGATGAAAATACTAATTACTTTTGTAACAGCAATTGGAATGATATTAACTCCTATTTATTTATTATCTATCTTACGGCAGATGTTCTATGGGTACAAGTTCTTTAATACACCAAACTCTTATTTTTTTGATTCTGGGCCGAGAGAATTATTTATTTCGATTTCTATCCTTATACCCGTAATAGGTATTGGTATTTATCCAGATTTCATTTTCTCATTCTCGGTTGAGAAGGTTGAAGCTATTCTATCTAATTTTTGATAGATAGTTTTTGTGAATAAAACAAATAAATCAAAAAGAGAAAAAACCCTTTGTACAATGAAAAAGATATTTTTACGTTAGATTCACTTAAAAAAATGGCATTGTAATCGAATATGTTTGTTGTTTGTGAGAACCCCTTGAATCATTACATTACTTGATTTAAAGGGTTCTCGACGATTTTTGGCAAGTTTAATTTATGGAAAGTATATATATATATGCTTTCCATATTTTTATATCTCAGGTTCTTTACTCATTTTAATTCAATTAGATGTAAATGAACCATAACTATGTAGTCCTATTCCTAATAGATTGATCCCCAAATAACATATCCAAATTATAAGAAATCCTATAGAGGCCACTATTGAAGAATTTACACCTTCCAATTTTTTATTTTTTCTAGTATGTAAAAAAATCGCGAATATGGTCCAAGTAATAAAGGCCCAAGTTTCCTTTGGATCCCAATTCCAATATGATCCCCATGCCTCGTTAGCCCATACTGCTCCTGAAAGAATACCTATCGTTAAAAAGAGAAAACCTAGACTAATAATACGATAACCCCAACGATCCAATTGTTGAATAAATTGAGACCTGTAATAATTTCTAGAAGAAGAAAAAGAAGTTTTTCGTAAAACATTGTTTCTTTCATTCATATTCATGTATTTGATTTCAGCAAAATCAAATTCTTTATTTAAAGAATCCAAATTCTTGCTTTTACCAATAATTTGGATGACTTCTTGAAACGTAATGACTAAAATAGCCACTGATAATAATGATCCACATAAAAGAGCCGCATAGCCCAATATCATCATACTTACGTGCATCATTAGCCAATGGGATTGTAGAGCGGGTACTAATATTACGGATTGATGCATTTTGGTTAAAAGACCCGAAGTAGCAAAGCCTTGGGTAAAAATAACACTTGGTGCGATTATTGTACTTAAAAGGTTTTTATCCTTTTTAAAACACGGAACCATATGAAAAATAGAAAAACCCCATGAAAGAAAGATTAAGGATTCATATAAATCACTAAATGGTAAATGGCCCGAAAAAAACCAACGAGTAATTAACAATCCCGTTACACAGAAAAAAGTTATTGTCATGGCTTTTTTGGACAAATCATATAATCCTACGATTTCATTGACTAATAAGGTTATCAAATGAATTGAAATAACAATGGATATGACCGAAAACGATATATGAGTTAATATATGCTCTAAAGTTGAAAATATCATATATATAATGAAAATAAATATCTATAATGAAAATAAAAAAGGTATGAATACTAGGAATAGAAATCGGGAATTGAATTCATTATAGGACTTATTCTTTTAGAATATAGGATAGGATGCCATGCCGCCACTCGGACTCGAACCGAGATGCTCTAGCACTGCTTCCTAAGAGCAGCGTGTCTACCAATTTCACCATAGCGGCTTACTCGAAATCATAATAACCGATTCATTAGTCAATCGTCGAGATTGAAAGAATTAATTAAAGTGCAATATTTATTTATTACATTTGTTTACTAAACATGAAACAATTTCAAGAATTCTATTATAATTCTAAATAAAGATTTATTTTATTAAATATTATTAAATAAATTTGAAATTTGGATTTATTCAAATATAGAAATATATTATAGAATAAATTAATATGAACTATAAGCTATAAGTTAATATTAACTATAAGTATAGTAATTTATTATTAATATAAATAATCTTAAAATAAAAAAATAGAACGTTTCAATTTCAATACGAAGTTGTATTCTTGTTTTTTTCATTTCCAGTGTTAGTTTTCAAATTTAACAACGGGGGATGGGTTTTTCGTAGTTTACACTTTTTCAAATTCAAAAAAAGCCCTGTTGAAACTGGAACTAGATAGTTCTGACTTTAATCCAGGAATGAAAAAGAAGATTTTTTTGTAGTTGTTTATGACTCATTTTTTAGTTATTTCATTTTCTTACTCTAAAGAAATGCATTTCCATTTTTTCAATGAAATAGTTAATTAATTAATATATCTATAATTTAACAATACATTCCAAAAATTTTAGTTAGATTATATATTTAGAATATATTATATATATTCTATATAATATATTCTAAATATATGGTCAATATTCTATATTAGTAAATATTCTTTATCTTTATTAGTATAAAATTAGTATTAAAGAATACTCTTTGAATCGAGCTAATTCAGATTATTCCAACATTTTTATTTGTTACAAAAAAAACTTTTTGAGTTCCCTGTAAAAATGGATTTAGCTAATGAAAAGGCTTTCAATGCTGTCCAATATCCCTTTTTTTTCCAATAAGTCTTCCGAATTTTTTTTTTTGATATAGAAGTGCGCTTTTTTGGAACTGCCATCCAACTAGGATAGTTTTTTCATTTCTATAGTTCGATGTGAAAGACATTTCTTCTGTAAATGAAAACGAATTCTTCTTTAATTAGCCATATGTCTTATCTATCTGAATTCCCTCTTTTTTTTTTCTATCTAAAGTAAAAACATTGAATATTAGAAACCTTTTCCAAATTTTTCCAAACATAGATATATATAGATCTCTTTTTCTTTTTATTGGAATGTAAAATAATCAATCAATTAGTCAATTAGTTCATTTTTGAACTAATGTTTCTGAATAATAAAAAAAAGGATTATTTTATTGGGTCATGTCATATGAATTGTTTTTTCTGATTGATATCAAAATAAACGAATGTTCTTAGTTTTGGTGTAATTATTTACCCTCACTCTATAGATAAAAATTTTCATTTTCCAAATTTTGTTTTTATTTATTATTATATTATTTAATAATAGTAATTCTTTTTAGTAATTATTAATTAATATTACTAAAAAGAATATCAATTTTCATTTTTGACTAGGAATTTGGTTATGGGTCTATTTTTACTTTGTACTTTGCAATATTGGAAATATTGTTTGTGCAAAGATTTAGAATAATTAAAAATATCAAATTCTATTTATATATCCCCTTTTTTATTAACCGAACCCTTTACAAAAGAGATAAAACAAACGAATAAGAAAGAAAATTCATTAAGAATCAAAATATTTTTTATTCTTTATTTTTTTTTGTATGGAATATACACACCAATTCTCATGGATCATACCTTTCATCCCACTTCCAGTTCCTATTTTAATAGGGGTAGGACTTCTTCTTTTTCCCACGGCAACAAAAAATCTTCGCCGTATGTGGGCTTTTCCTAGTATTTTATTGTTAACGATAGTTATGATTTTTTCGATCGATCTATCTATTCATCAAATCAAGAACAGTTCTATCTATCAATATGTATGGTCTTGGACTATAAATAATGATCTTTCTTTAGAGTTTGGCTACTTGATCGATTCACTTACTTCTATTATGTCGATATTAATCACTACTGTTGGTATTCTGGTTCTTATTTATAGTGATAATTATATGTCTCATGATCAAGGATATTTGAGATTTTTTACTTATATGAGTTTTTTTAATACTTCAATGTTGGGATTAGTTACTAGTTCAAATTTGATACAAGTTTATATTTTTTGGGAATTGGTTGGAATGTGTTCTTATTTATTAATAGGTTTTTGGTTCACACGTCCTATTGCGGCAAATGCTTGTCAAAAAGCGTTTGTAACTAATCGTGTAGGGGATTTTGGTTTATTATTAGGAATTTTAGGTCTTTATTGGATAACGGGTAGTTTGGAATTTCGGGATTTATTTCAAATATTCAATAACTTGATTTATAAGAATGAGGTTAATATCTTTTTTGTTACTTTGTGCGCCATCTTCTTATTTTGCGGCTCAGTTGCGAAATCTGCCCAATTCCCTCTTCATGTATGGTTACCGGATGCTATGGAAGGGCCTACTCCTATTTCCGCTCTTATACATGCTGCTACCATGGTAGCAGCAGGAATTTTTCTTGTAGCTCGACTTCTTCCTCTTTTCATAGTTATACCCTCGATAATGACTGGAATAGCTTTGATAGGTATAATAACAGTAGTATTAGGGGCAACTTTAGCTATTGCTCAAAAAGATATTAAGAAAAATTTGGCCTATTCGACAATGTCTCAATTGGGTTATATGATGTTAGCTTTAGGTATGGGCTCTTATCGAGCTGCTTTATTTCATTTGATTACTCATGCTTATTCAAAAGCATTGTTGTTTTTAGGATCTGGATCCATTATTCATTCAATGGAAGCAATTGTTGGATATTCTCCAGATAAAAGTCAAAATATGGTTCTTATGGGCGGTTTAACAAAACATGCGCCAATTACAAAAACCGCTTTTTTAATAGGTACACTTTCTCTTTGTGGTATTCCACCTTTTGCTTGTTTTTGGTCCAAGGATGAGATTCTTAATGATAGTTGGTTGTATTCACCAATTTTCGCAATAATAGCTTGTTCCACAGCAGGATTAACTGCATTTTATATGTTTCGAATCTATTTACTTGTTTTTGAAGGATATTTAAACGTTCATTTTCAAAATTTCAATGGAAAGAAAAATAGTTCATTCTATTCAATATCTTTATGGGGCAAAGAAGGAAAAAAAAAATTAAAAAAGAAGATTCATTTATTAGCTTTATTAACAATGAATAATAATGAAAGGACTTCTTTTTTTCGGAAGAGGACATATTCACATCGAATTAATCGAAATGTCAAAAGCATAACACGTCTTTTTCTTGATAGTACCTATTTTGGTACTAAAAACATTCCTTTTTTTTATCCTCATGAATCAGACAATACTATGCTATTTTCTATGCTTATATTAGTATTCTTTACTTTCTTCGTTGGGTCGATTGGAATTTCTTTCAGCCAAGAAGGAATAGATTTGGATATATTATCCAAATTGTTAATTCCGTCTATAGACCTTTTACATCAAAATTCAAAGAATTCTGTGGATTGGTATGAATTTTTTACAAATGCAACTTTTTCGGTGAGTTTAGCTTTTTTCGGAATAGTGATAGCATCTTTTTTCTATAAACCCGTTTTTTCTTCTTTACAAAATTTGAACTTATTAAATTTATTTCAAAAAGGTGTTCCTAAAAAAATTATTGCTGATAAAATAATCAATGTTATATATGATTGGTCATATAATCGTGGTTATATAGATGCTTTTTTTGAAGTATCTTTAATTGCGAGTGTCAGAAAGTTAGCTAAATTCAATTATTTTTTTGATAGACAAGTAATTGATGGAATTCCAAATGGAGTTGGTATTTCAAGTTTTTTTATGGGAGAGGCTATCAAATATGTAGGGGGTGGACGAATTTCTTCGTATATTTTCTTTTTTTTATTAATCTTTTTAGGAATTTGTTATTATATATTTATATAATGTACTATTCAATTTAAATTGGGATTATCCTCTAAGAATTAAGGTAGAGTGGTTTATGAATGTCTCATCTGAAAAGCTTCCTTGACCAATTGGGTAGATCAAGAAAACAGCAGTAGCAGCTGGGAGCTTTTTAGAAATTCTTTTCTCTTTTTCCTTTTTGTTTTAAGAGATTATATTAGAAATTATCTTGTCTTTTTTTCTTATCCAGATTTAAGAGATTTATG